ATTGATTTCCCTTGATACCTAACATAATGCATGAAAGGATCCTTAAACAACCATAGATTGGCCTGAAAGGCCTTAGCAAAAGCTTCTACAAGTACAAGATGTTCTAGTTTTCCATAGAAATAGATTCGTTCAAGAAGGGTTCCAGAAGACGTTGAACATAAATGAGAAGATTGGTTACGAAGAAAGACGAAGATGGATTCATATTCACATAGATGAGAATTATATAGGACGAATAAAAACCTTTGATTTCTTTTTGAAAAACAAGAACTGGCTTTATTTGGAGTATTCCAACTACGATACTCATGGAGAAAGAATCGTAATAAATGTAAAGAAGAAGCGTCTTTTACCCAATAGCGCAGAGTTTGAATCAATATTTCCAGATGGGCTGGGTAGGGTATTAGTATCTCCAATACATAAATTAAATGTGAAAAATTGTCCTCTAAAAAAGGGAATATTGAATGAATTGATCGTAAATTATGAGATTTAACTATTCCTTTCCTTTCTAGCGAAGATAATAATCGGAGATAAAACGGAATTTCTACAATGACTGCAAATCCTTCTGATATCATTTGAAAAGAAAAATTCTTGTTGCGTCCAAAAAATATATTTTGGTTAAAATCATTAGCAAAAAGAATCAAATGCTTCTGTTCATACTGATACATTCGCTCAATTGCACGTTTCACAATTAGTAAACTGAATTTATTATAACCTGCGTTTTCCAAAAAAATGGATCTATTTCTATTTAAACCATGATCATGCGCAAGTGCATAAATATACTCCTGAAAGATAAGTGGATATAAGAAGTAGTGTTGTTGAGATCTATTTAGCTTTAAATATCTTTGGAATTCCTCCATTCGAAATTCTAGTTGAACTAAAGGTAGAGGATTTTGGGGGTTATCAATGAAACATAGTGCGATACAGTCAAAACGAGGTATTCTAGTAATAAACGAATAGATACCTCGGATACAGGTAAACTTATCAACGGATTCTCTATCCTCTCTTTTCCATTTAAACGAAAAATTTCTATTCGTATAGGATAATAAAATACTTAGAAATCCTTTATTTTTTCAACCTAATCGCTCTTTTGATTTTGGAATTTTTTTATCAATATACTGTTTCTTCTACACACATTTCTCATTTCTATTCCATAATGGAAAATGTCAATAGTTAGGATTCATAAAAAAAAAAAAAGAATCCGTTCATGGGATAATCTCTTCCCGTATCAGGCACTAATACATTTTTAACGTCTAATTAGATCGGGTAATCGTTCAAATTAAGAACAGAAGCTCGTTGCTTTTTTCCCTATAATCAATAAATTGAAGCCATTAGGGCTCTATCTCTATCCATTTATTCATCCGACCCAACTTTAAATTGAATTCATTTTGTTCCGTTTCAAAAAAGAACACAAGGGTTTGTACCTATTCGGAAAGAATGAAATATTTCTCAGAAATCTTAGTTGATCCGACATGCTATTTTTTCCATTCATTCCCTTTCAGGATCAGTCGTGGTCTTCCAAACTTTACCGATGGTATGGACGAATCCCTCGCTTCATCCAAATGTGTAAAAGATCCTAGCCGCACTTAAAAGCCGAGTACTCTACCGTTGAGTTAGCAACCCGAATAGAAAAAGTTTATGTAGATACAATCAAAAAAAAGAAAAAGATAGATAAATGTCAAAATTTATAGACCACCTCTTAGTTCTTATGTTATCGACTTTTCAATCAAAACCCCTATTCTTATTATATCTTAGTTCAAATTATATTCTATTAAAGAGAATCCAAGGAATCCCATCATTTGAATAATATAAGGTTATAAGGTAAAAATCAAACCTATCGGACATAAATAAATTTATCTACTTATCACGATGAATTATATTTGTTCGATACACTGTTGTCAATATAAATGTTGAGAAAAGAATACAATGGAAAAACAAAATAAATTATATTTATTTCAATACTATTAAAAAAAATAAAAAAAGGGCTTGTGTTGGATTGGCACTATATAGCTGAAAAAGTTTAGATAAAGGAATAAAGAAGGAAGAAGTAGAAAAAATATCAGATTTATATTTATTTATTTTATTCAATCAATAATAAGTAACTAGAATAAAAAAAGGAGGATTCCTTGGTTATTACTTATTAGTAGAGTTCCAACGAAAACCGACCAATTGAAGGAACTCCCATAATTTTCTATTTCTAGGATCAAGCAACTCGGGTTTTGTCGTTCTAGAACATGAGATTTTATAGAAGCAATGAAAAATAGATATGAGTAGAATCCAAAAAGGAAAAAATATAAATACAAAAATTTATAATTTATATAAGAATTACTACCCCTTTCTATTTCTTTATTTCCTTAATTAATTCTTTAATTTCCTTAATTAAATTTTGTTTGATTAGGAACAAGCTACTTAAAAACCTCCGCCTTTTTTAAAAGATCCCGAACAGTTCCTGTGGGCTGAGCGCCCTTTTCAAGGAAATATAGAATAGCAGGAACGTTTAAATAACTTTGATTCTTTATCGGATCATAAAAACCTACGTTCCGAAGATCTCTTCCTTCTCTTCGGGATCGAACATCAATTGCAACGATTCGATAGACGGCTCATTGGGATAGATCTAAGTAAATGAACAAGGCCCCCCCTAGAAACGTATAGGAAGTTTTCTCCTCGTACGGCTCGAGAAAAAATGATTTGGAGTTTTGTCTACGTATAGAATTATATTTAATGGCAAAGGAGTTGATAAAATAAATTATAATGGGATTTAACTCATTTTTTTTCTTCCCCCTTCCTGAAAAAAAATCATTTGTACCCATAACTCAAGTTGGATAATTCTCAAATAGCTTATAAAAGAAAAAAAATCTTTAGGCAATTTATTTCATTTTTTGAATGGTCTTTAACCCCCTCTTGTTTGTCTCATTTAATCTTTATTATTATATATTATACAGTTATTGAGACAATTGAAAAACGGCGTTTCCTTGTTCTGGGATCCTTTTTTTTCTTTGTTTTAAATCAGTGGGTTTAGACATTACTTCGGTGCTTCTTAATCCTTACAAAATGGCAGCAACATACCCCTTTTGTGATTTCTTTCTATCAAAGAATCATATAAACTCTCGATTCCCGCGCGATACACTTTGAATCGAAAGACTTTTATCAATTCCAACAAATTTTACTTTTGAATTAAAAACTTGACTGAATCGGATCCTTTCGATTTATATATTGATATACTTACGAAGTTGTTCCAATTTATTGATTGGTATTAACCCTAGATTCTTGCCCCCTGAAAGATGAATCCATAGTTTCTACCCGAGCTCCATCATGTACTCTATTTTTCATTACAACCTAACAAAAATAAGGATTCTAGTGAAAACAGAACAGATGTCGGGTCAAGAGCATCTTCATTCATAGAAAAGATGGCGGATGTAAGAATAAAAATCCACACCGGATCGTGTCCTTCAAGTCGCACGTTGCTTTCTACCACAGCGTTTCAAACGAAGTTTTACCATAACAAAACATTCCTCTAATTTGGAACCCATATGGAATTGATTCAATTATGGAATCATGAATAGTCATTGGTTCCGTCGATACATAAACATTTTAATCTATACCCTTTTTTCTTCTATACAAAGAACAAAGATGGTAAAATTTTTTTTTGAAGCAATCTTAGCAAAACCCCACCTATTATTGTATGTTATTGTATTAATGCAACACTTTACTTTTTATTAAAAAAACTAATAGAAATATAGCAAAGAATACGAATATGAATAAATGAATTCTTTTTTACTCTGCATCTTAAAGTGACTCAATATGGCCCATTTCCTACTTTTTTGAATACCAAAGATTCAACTCAAAAGCAATCATTAAAATTTTTTATAATCGAAAAAGTTTACTATTTCGATATCATTATTTGAATAAAGTTTTACAGTAAAGACTAAAAATTTGATTATCATAAAAAAATAAAAATATCTTTTCTTTTCGAATTGAACCATCAACGATTTAAGATTTAAAGCAGATAAATAAATTGAACAAAAACCCCATTTTTGTGTGAAGATAGATAAAAAAGACCGATCTAAGAGAAGATTTAGGTACTTGTTCTTTCAATTTGAATTTGATTAATAAGATAAGATGAACGAAGTAGGGGTTTTTCATACCTATCAGATAGACTGAACTACAGTCTTTATTCTGGATCCGTTACATATGTAACTTGATTCGTTGTTAATGAGATTCGGACATACACAGATATAGAGATATTTAAATGAAGACCTCCTGTTACTGTTACTAATTAAGAACTATCTAACCCACGACTCTCTGGGAATGCTGAATCAGAACAAAAAAAAGGATCCCCTTTGGGGCTCTAGGGACAAAGACAAACAAGTCCAGATTGGGCGCTTGCTCGTAATTTTTTAGTTTACCCAAACCCAGTCTTGTCTTAAGAGACTTAATCCCATTAATCCCATTAATTGAATGTAATAACCTTCCTCTTGTTTAGAATAAAGAGATCCTAATAATTTTTGGCTACCCCATTTAAGTTTAATTTGAATGGATAAAGAATAAGATATAGGAAAGAAGGGCTCTTTCTTATTGTGATTCAAAATAAAATGTATTATGTATTGTTGAAAATTAAAAAAGATATGAGACGTAAGGTTTTTCTTCAAATTAAGTAGCTAAACCCCTTCAATATGAAGGGAATGAACATATGATGAAAAATCCGTCATACTTTATTTTATTTTTTAATTAGTTGAATTCAACTAGGGTGTGACCTATGTTACCATCATATCTTGATCACAAACAAATATATTTAGTACTATCTTTATGTTGTGAAAAAAAAAGATATGATTCATAAAAGAATCATTATAAATTATAAAAGAAACAAGAATGACATTCTATCCAATATTAGGCATTTAAACATAACGTTATTTTCAAAAGATACTTTTACTCTGATACAATGTATATACCTGGGACGAAAGGATTCGAACCTCCGAATACCGGGACCAAAACCCGTTGCCTTACCACTTGGCCACGCCCCATCTATATTTCCATTCTACACTAATAAAGAATAATATTAGTATTGGGTCTTGGTCAATTCCAGGACAATTTTCTATATAAAATCTTTATATAATATAGATTAGATTCTTGCTAGGATTTTTAGGCGTGTAGATATAGAATTCAACCAAATTCATTGATCATTACATATAATTAAATTAAGATATTCTATGAAAGTATGATTTCTTCTATTCTCCTTTGTTTGAGAATTGGGGAATTTTTGATTGGGTGGGTTCAAAGAAAAAGAAGGATTTTTGTCTACCTTACTTTACTTCATTTTTCCTTATATCATTAACTCAATCAAAATGCAATTATCTCCAAGAACAAAACGTCTGTTATGCTTAATATCTTTAGTTTGATCTGCATCTGTCTTAATTCTGCCTTTTATTCGAGTAGTCTTTTCTTCTCCAAATTGCCCGAGGCCTACGCTTTTTTGAATCCAATCGTAGATCTTATGCCAGTCATACCTTTGTTCTTTTTTCTCTTAGCCTTCGTTTGGCAAGCTGCTGTAAGTTTTCGATGAGATTCTTAATATTTTTCTAGAAAATTAATGCTGTATTCGAGAAAAATTATAACAATTAATTAATAAGATCAAATAAGTCTTACACTATGAACCTTCGATTCAAACATTGAAAATCTTGGTTGGATAGCTGCGAGAAATCCAAATCTGGCTCACCCCGTATTCCCCATATCCGCTCTTTTGAAAGACCTTAATAGGGGGTTAAGATTAGGATCCCCCGCAATATCTAATTGGAGGTATGAAAGAAATTTTTGGTAATAAAAGACTCTTGTGACAACTGAATTTTAATTTATGTGAAATTTTTTTATGTTTCTAGAAAGCACTTCATTTATTGGTGTCAAAACATTTGGTATAAAAAAATGGAGGATCTATTATCTTTTCTCATTTTTTTTTCAAAAAGGATCTTGGAGATTGTGTAATGCTTACTCTCAAACTTTTCGTTTACACAGTAGTGATATTCTTTGTTTCTCTATTTATCTTTGGATTCCTATCTAATGATCCGGGGCGTAATCCTGGACGTGAAGAATAAACAGGGAGTTTTTATTTTCCTTGCTTGATTTTTAAATTTTCTTAGTATTTTTTATCTATTCCACATTTTTAACTAGGAAACATTAAAAAGGATTGGCTAAATTTGAAAGAGAATCAAATATAAAGTCATCAACAAAAACGGAAAGAGAGGGATTCGAACCCTCGGTACGAATAACTCGTACAACGGATTAGCAATCCGCCGCTTTAGTCCACTCAGCCATCTCTCCCAATTTAAAAAGATAATTACTATGTTACATTACACATGAAATAAGGATTGAAAAAGTATTTCTTTCTCTTTCTTTATCTTATCTATAATATTATATCTACAATTTTTATTAGCAATTAGCAATTCCAGTTAGTTCAAGTAAGGGATCGAAAGATTTAATAGAAAAACATAAAGAAGACCCCTTTGCTTTGATTTTGTTCGAAAGAGCCCTTTTTATTCCCGTGGCCTGGCCTGGTAAGTACCTAGCCGGGCCTTTTTTTGTTCCAACGAATCCTAGCTAAAACAGTTTCTCTAATAAAAAAAGGGGAAAAAGACTAAGGGCTGTTTTTCCATTCTTATTAGATAAAAGAATATAACATCCATACGTCATTTCTTATTATTTTTTTTCTTCCTTTTTTATTTTTATGAATTTTTTTTTTCAATTTTTTAATCCCCACGAAAAACGTCAACACTCTCATTTTCATGATTCTTTTATGATCCTGTCTTGATTAGCGCAAATTATCCCTGTTCGACAAAAGGCCCTTTGTATATAATAATCGCATTGTAGCGGGTATAGTTTAGTGGTAAAAGTGTGATTCGTTCGAGTAACCCCCTTCAATAGTTAAGGGGTCTTTCGGTTTAATTCATATTCCGATAAAAAACTTTATTTCTTTAAAGGATTAAATCCTTTACCTCTCAATGACATATTGGAGGAAAAATATAAATTATCGTGATTTGTATCCAAGGATCACTTAAAAATTTTTAAATTGGATTATGAAATTGCGAAACATAATTATTCAATGGGATCAATACTTCCAATTGACTAAGTATGAGTCAAGGATCCATGGATGGAGATAGAAAAGTATATTTCTAATCGTAACTAAATCTTCCAATTTTGTTTTTATTTGTAGAAAATAAATTGAAGCAAAATAGTATAGCTATTAAACGATGACTTTAGTTTACTAGAGTTATCGACATATTATTTTAGCTCGGTGGAAACAAAACCTTTTTCCTCAGGATCCTTTCAAATAGAAATAGAGAACGAAGTAACTAGAAAGGTTGTCATAATCATCTTTTTATAGAGGGATCATCTATAAAGCGAATCCTTTTGAATGTATTCAAACAAAGAGCTGACATAGATGTTATGGATAGATTTTTTTTGTAATTTAGTTCACATCTTAGATCTAGGAATTTTTCCATCTTCCATAAAGGAGCC